TTGATTTGTTATTTTATATATAAATTTAAAGTTTTTTTGAAAGAATTAGATTTGTATAATTTTCTTTTGTTAAATAAAATTTGTTTATTTTTTTCCTTTATTTTTATTTATTTTACGTTTAATTAATATAAATTATTTATTTTAATATATTACATTTAATCTAATATATCATTATAAGTAATATTTAATCAATATTAAGTGATTATTTAAAGTTATATTTTCAATGAGGATTATATCTACTTATGTTTTTAGGCAAAAGAAATGATTATATAATAAAATATTTAATGTAATGTAATCAAATATTTTACATTATTATAATAAAATATAACAAATATAACTTAAATATATATTATTATTATAATAGTATTTTAATTATTTATATCAATTGTATTATATTATCATATAAATTAAATTAATTGTTTAATTTAATATAGTTATATATTATTATAATATTATTGGAACATTTACATATAATTTATGATAATGATAATTAAATAATTATAATAATTGAAATTATTTATATTATTTAATCTTTCTTTATTTAGTAGTGAAAAGAAAGATTAAATAATAAAAAAAGATAATAAAAACCATTTATATGTGCACAAGTACCATATTTATCTTTGTAATATATAATAGAGAAGTTGTTGTTGTACACCTTAGGGGTTGAATCTTCTATTTTTTTTGATTTTTTCTTTGTTTTATTTGTTTTGTTTTTCTATATATATTTGTTGTCTAATATTTTAAGTAATTTTTTTTTACTGTTTGTGTCTCATTTATAATTTTAAAGTTTTATTCTTGCTTAGAAGTTCATTATTTCTTTATATTATATATGAGTTTTGTTAGACTAAATGTTCTTTATTGTAGTGATTAAATTTAATTATCAAGTTATTTTGGAATTAGTAATTGATTAAGTATTGGCAAATTTCGTGCCAGCAGCCGCGGTTATACGATTAATGCAAGTGAATATTTTTGGTTAATGTAGTTTTTAGTAAATATTTGGGTTTTATGAAATTTTTATTAGGTGAAATTTTATTTTTTGATATGACTCTTTATTATTAATCTATGAAACTTAAATAATAAACTAGGATTAGATACCCTATTATTTTAAGTGTTAATTTTGGTTTACCTGGGTAATATTAGTTAAGTTCTTTAAACCCAAAGAATTTGGCGGTATTTCATTCCATTCAGAGGAACCTATCCCGTAATTGATAGTACACGATTAACTTTACTTGATTTATTTGTTTGTATATCTCCGTTATCAGAAAATCTTTTTGGAGCTATAATTTTCTAGTTTTTCCATTAAAAATTATTTCAGGTCAAGGTGCAGCTTATAATCAAGTGTGTGATGGGTTACAATAAATTTTTTTATTATGGATTTGATTGTGAAAATTTTTAATGAAGGTGGATTTGATAGTAATTTAATTTATTTAATTTAATTGATATTGGCTCTGAGGTGTGTACACATCGCCCGTCGCTCTCATTATTGATGTTAATTAATTTATTTTCAATTAATATGAGATAAGTCGTAACATAGTAGATGTACTGGAAAGTGTATCTAGTAAGTTCAAATCAAGACAAAACTTTATAGTGAAGTATATCATTTACACTGATTTTTATTCTGTGCAATTCAGGATGTCTTGATTAATTTATTATATTATTTTTATTTTTTGTTATTTATTTTATTTAATAGAAATAATTTTATTGTTTTTTGTCTTAGTATTTTTTGTGGAATTGATTATTTTTATAATAGTTTACTAGTAATGTAATTGAATTATTAATTGTTTTTAAATTTGAATAAGTAGATTTTATTTTTTGTACCTTTTGTATCAGGGTTTATCAAAATTTTGATTTTTATTAATTAATCTCAATTTAGGTTGATTTACAAGTAGATTATAGTTATTGTTTTATAAATATTATTAATTTATTTGTGGAAGTGAAATGTTATTCGTTTCCTAATATATTTAGTTTCTTAAGAAAAAATTTAATTTTTTAAAATTAGTGTTTTAATTTAATTTTTAAATTTAGAATATTAATTTATTTATTCTTTAAGGGATAAGCTTTAAAGTTAAATTTCTATAAATTTGTTATTATTTTAAAATATAATAATAGGCTTAAGACCAGCCATTTTATGATTACGTTTTAGTTCATTTTTTTTATTTTTGATTTTATAATGTTTTTAGGTTTTTTATTAAGATAATTAATTTAATTTTTAAATTTTTGTAATAATGATGTAATTAGTATATTTATTTTGTTTATTATTTTCTATCTGTTAATTTATTATAAGGAACTAGGCAAAATTGATTTCCGCCTGTTTATCAAAAACATGTCTTCTTGATAATATTTTGAAGTCTGACCTGCTCACTGAGTAATTTTAAAGAGCCGCGGTATTTTGACCGTGCAAAGGTAGCATAATCATTAGTTTCTTAATTAGAGGCTTGAATGAATGGTTTGACGAGAAATTAACTGTCTCTTAATAAATTTTAGAATTTAACTTTTGAGTTAAAAGGCTTAAATATTTCTTTAGGACGAGAAGACCCTATAGAGCTTAATATTTATAAATTTTATGTATTTTTAGTTTATTTTTTTATAAAGATTTTTTAATATTTGGTTGGGGTGACATGAAGAATAATTAAACTCTTCATTATAAAATCATTGATTTATGTTTATTTGATCCATAATTTGTGAGCAAAAGATTAAGTTACCTTAGGGATAACAGCGTAATCATTTTTGAGAGTTCATATCGACAAAATGGATTGCGACCTCGATGTTGGATTAAGATTAATTTTAGGTGTAGTAGCTTAATAATTAGGTCTGTTCGACCTTTAAATTCTTACATGATCTGAGTTCAGACCGGCGTGAGCCAGGTCGGTTTCTATCCTAAGATATATTATTCATATTAGTACGAAAGGACCATATGATTGAAATAGTTTTTATTTATTGGTTAAAATTAATTTTTTTACTATTTTGACAGATTAATGTGTTGAATTTAGAATTCATTAATGTAGATTTTTTCTACAAATAGTATTGATAGTATATGATTTAATTATATTTGTTTTAAATTTTTTTCTTTTAGTTGTTTGTGTTTTAATTAGAGTGGCTTTTTTAACTTTATTAGAGCGTAAGGTTTTAGGTTATATTCAGATTCGTAAGGGTCCAAATAAGGTTGGATTTTTAGGTATTCCTCAGCCTTTTAGTGATGCTATTAAATTAATTTGTAAGGAGCAACCTATTCCTTTTATATCTAATTATTTTTTATATTATTTTTCTCCTGTTTTTAATTTAATAATTTCATTATTTATTTGATCTATTTTTCCTTATATAACTTATATATGTTCTTTTTCTTATGGGTTTTTATTTTTTCTTTGTTGTACTAGATTGAGAGTTTATACTTTAATAATTGCTGGTTGATCATCTAATTCAAATTATTCATTATTGGGTTCTTTACGTTCTGTTGCTCAAACTATTTCTTATGAAGTAAGATTAGCTTTAATTTTACTTTCTTTAATTTTATTAATTGGTAGATTTAATATGTTTGATTTTATAAATTATCAGATTTATTGTTGATTTATTGTCTTTTGTTTTCCTTTAGCTCTGTCTTTTTTTGCTTCTTGTTTAGCAGAAACCAATCGGACTCCTTTTGATTTTGCTGAAGGTGAGTCTGAATTGGTTTCTGGGTTTAATATTGAGTATGGGGCTGGTGGTTTTACTTTAATTTTTTTGGCTGAATATGCAAGAATTATTTTTATGAGAATATTATTTTCATTGGTTTTTTTAGGTGGTGATTTTTATTCTTTTATGTTTTTTATTAAGCTTTCTTTGGTTTCATTTTTTTTTGTTTGGGTTCGTGGTACTTTACCACGATTTCGTTATGATAAACTTATGTACTTGGCTTGAAAAAGTTTTTTGCCTTTATCTTTGAATTTTTTATTTTTCTTTATTGGTTTAAAGGTCATGCTTTTTTCATTTATTTAGTTAAATTTTTTTAGAACCTAAAAGTTAATAGAGGAATTAAACTTCTAATCTTATGTTTTCAAAACATATGCTTTTCTTAAGCTAATTAACTTATTTTCTAATTAATGTGTCTCAAATTTTTGCAATGTGAATATTAATTAAGAAATACAAAAAGTAAATAATTGTAAGGATTTGCCCTGTTATAATATATGGTTCTTCTACTGGTCGTTTTCCAATTCATGTTAATAAACATACTACTATTACTATAATTCAGAATATGATTTGATTAATTGGGTAAAATTGAATTCCTCGAAATTTAGTTTTGTTATAGAATGGTAAAATTATAAGGATTCTTACTGATAAAAATAGTGCAATAACACCTCCTAATTTATTAGGAATTGATCGTAAAATTGCATAGGCGAAAAGAAAATATCATTCTGGTTGAATATGAATTGGAGTTACTAATGGATTAGCTGGTACAAAGTTGTCTGGATCACCTAATATATATGGGTTAATAAGACATAGTATTACTAAAATTATTGTTATAAGGATAAATGTAATTGTATCCTTATAGGTGAAGTATGGGTGAAATGGAATTTTATCAATATTTCTATTTAAACCAATTGGATTATTAGATCCTGTTTGGTGAAGGAAAAATAAATGTATTATTACTATTGCTGCAATGATAAATGGTAATACAAAATGAAAAGTATAAAATCGATTAAGTGTTGCATTATCTACTGCAAATCCTCCCCATACTCATTGGACAATATCTGTTCCAATATAAGGGATTGCAGATAATAGATTTGTAATTACTGTTGCTCCTCAAAATGATATTTGTCCTCATGGTAGAACATATCCTATAAATGCTGTTGCTATAACTAAAAATAGAATTAATGTTCCAGTTATTCATGTGTTTATGTATATATAAGATCCATAATAAATTCCTCGTCCTACATGTAAGTAAATGCAAATGAAGAATATTGATGCTCCGTTGGCATGTAATGTTCGGATAATTCAACCGTTATTTACGTCTCGGCAAATGTGAACTACTCTACTAAATGCTATTTCAATATTTGGTGTATAGTGTATAGTTAAAAATAATCCTGTGATAATCTGAATTATTAAACATAGACCTAATAATGATCCTAGATTTCATCAGAATGAAATATTAGTTGGAGCTGGTAAATCGATTAATGAATTATTAATGATTTTAATTATTGGGTGTTTTAATCGTAAGGGTTTATTCATTAGTTATTTAATTTATTTTACGGATAGGACCTTGATTAATGTTGGTGATTTTTACTACTGCTAGCAATGCAATAAATAGATAAATTATTATTATAATTGTAATAATAAGTGTGGGATTATTATATAATTTTGTTATTGATATTGTTATTTCTTGAAAGTTTATAACTAATCTTGTATTTATTGTTTCTGTGTTTTTAATGATTTCTGTGAATATAATTTTTTCTGTATTAAAAAATACTATTATTATAATTAGAATTAATATTATGCTGAATATTATGTTTATTGATTTAATATTAAATATTTCATTTGATGCAATTCTTGTAATATAAATGAATAAAACTATTATTCCTCCTAAAAATGTTAAGAATAGAATATATGATAATCAAAATCTTTCTATCATTGATCCTGCTATAAGTCCAATTAATATGGTTTGAATAATAATTATTATTATTATTGATATAGGGTGGTTTAGTTTAATAAAGTTAATATTTAATAAGTTTGATGTTCTTATAATTAATATTTTAATCATTAACAAGGGTTAGTTTATGAAAATGTTGGTTTTGGGGATCAATGATAGAAGGATTTTCTACCCTTGAAGTTTTAAAAGTGTTTCCTTAATTTTGGTTTACAAGACCAATGTTTTTTTTAAACTACTAAAACTAATGTTTATATTTTCTATTTTTACTTCTTTATTGATTTATATTTCTGGTGTTTATATTTTTTCTTCTAAACGTAAGCATTTATTAATGGTTTTGTTGAGATTAGAATATATTGTTCTTTCTCTTTTTATGTTGATTATTATTTTTTTAGTTGAGTTTGATTATGATTATTTTTTCCCTATTATTTTTTTGGTTTTTTCTGTTTGTGAAGGTGCTTTAGGTCTTTCTATTTTAGTTTCTATAATTCGTTCTCATGGTAATGATTTTTTTAATTCTTTTTTTTTATGTTTATGTTAAAATATTTGTTTATGATTATTTTTTTGATCCCAATTTGTTTATTAGGAAATTGCTGATGATTGGTTCATTCTTTAATGTTTTTATTAAGTTTTATTTTTATGTTCTCTGTTTATTCTTATGCTGATTTAAATATAATTGGTTATTTTTTTGGTATTGATTATTTTTCTTTTATGTTGATTTTGTTGAGTTTCTGGATTTGTTCTTTAATAATTACTGCAAGAAGATCAATTTATTTATTTTCTTATCATTCTAATTTTTTTGTTTTTCTTGTTTTATTATTATTAATTACTTTATATTGTTCTTTTTCTAGTTTGAGTTTATTGTCTTTTTATATTTTTTTTGAGTCTAGATTGGTTCCTACTTTATTTTTAATTTTAGGTTGAGGTTATCAGCCTGAACGTTTACAGGCTGGTATTTATTTAATTTTTTATACTTTGGTTGCAAGATTACCTTTGTTGTTAGTTTTATTTAAGATTAATAGGGTTTTTAATACTCTTTATTTTCCGTTATTATATGATTGCGGTTCTTTTTATTTTATGTTTTATATTTTTTCTATTTTTGCTTTTTTAGTTAAAATGCCTATGTTTTTATTTCATTTATGACTTCCTAAGGCTCATGTTGAGGCTCCTATTTCTGGAAGAATAATTCTTGCTGGAGTATTATTAAAGCTTGGTGGTTATGGTATTTTTCGTATTATAAAGGTTATTTCTTATTTAGGTTTATGTTTTAATTATTTTTGGTTGTCCTTGAGTTTATTTGGTGGCGTTATTATTAGATTTATTTGTTTTCGTCAGGTTGATTTAAAGTCTTTAATTGCTTATTCCTCTGTTGCTCATATAAGAATAGTAATTGGTGGTTTGATAACTATAAATTGATGAGGTTGTATGGGTTCTTTATCTTTGATGGTTGGTCATGGTTTATGTTCTTCTGGTTTATTTTGTTTGTCAAATATTATCTATGAGCGTTTAGGTAGACGAAGATTATTAATTAATAAAGGTATAATTAATTTAATACCAGCTATGTCTTTTTGATGATTTCTTCTTAGATCATCAAATATGGCTGCTCCTCCTTCTTTAAATTTGATTGGTGAATTTAGATTATTAAATAGAATTATTTCTTGATCTCCATATATATTTTTAGTATTGATTTTTTTATCTTTTTTTAGTGCTGTTTATACATTGTATATGTATTCTTATTCTCAACATGGAATTTATTATTCAGGTATTTATACTTGTTCTTTAGGTTATTTACGTGAATATCATCTTTTATTTTTACATTGATTTCCTCTTAATATTTTATGTTTAAAGGGAGAATATTTTTATTTTTAATGGCTTGAGTATTTTAATTAAAAATGTTGTTTTGTGGAATCAATGATATGAATTTTTCATCTTAAGCCGTGTATTTATTTTCTATTTGTTCATTAAGTTTTTTCTTTTTGTTTTTGTTTAGAACTTTAATTTTTTTGTTGGGAATTTATTATTTAATGTTTGATTATAGAGTTTTTATTGAATGGGAACTTTTTAGTTTGAATAGATCAATAGTGGTAATAACTTTTATTTTTGATTGAATGTCTTTAATTTTTATATCTTTTGTTATGTATATTTCTTCTCTTGTTATTTATTATAGAAATGATTATATGCATAATGAAAGGAATATTAATCGTTTTATTATGATTGTTTTAATGTTTATTTTTTCTATAGTTCTTTTGATTATTAGTCCAAATTTAATTAGTATTTTGTTGGGCTGGGATGGTTTAGGTTTAGTTTCTTATTGTTTGGTTATTTATTATCAAAATGTTAAGTCTTATAATGCTGGTATATTAACTGCTTTATCAAATCGTGTTGGTGATGTTTCTATTTTGATTTCAATTGCTTGAATATTAAATTTTGGTAGATGGAATTATGTTAATTATTATTATTTTATTTCTGATTCTTATGAAATAAAGGTTATTACTATATTAATTATTCTTGCTGCTATAACTAGGAGAGCTCAAATTCCTTTTTCTTCATGACTTCCTGCTGCTATGGCAGCTCCAACACCTGTTTCTGCTTTGGTTCATTCTTCTACTCTTGTTACTGCTGGTGTTTATTTATTAATTCGTTTTAGACCAATATTGTTAGCTTATAATTATGGATGATTTTTATTAATTGTTGGTTGTATAACTATATTTATGGCTGGTTTAGGGGCTAATTTTGAATTTGACTTAAAGAGGATTATTGCTCTTTCTACTTTAAGACAGTTGGGTTTAATGATGAGAATTTTATCTATAGGTTATTCTGGTCTTGCTTTTTTTCATTTGCTCACTCATGCTTTATTTAAGGCATTATTATTTATGTGTGCGGGATCAATAATTCATAATTTGAAGGATTCTCAGGATATTCGTTTTATAGGTTCAATTGTTAACTTTATACCTTTAACTTCTGTTTGTTTTAATGTTTCTAGATTATCTTTATGTGGTATACCTTTTTTGGCAGGTTTTTATTCAAAGGATTTAATTCTTGAGATTGTTTGTTTAAGTTGGGTTAATTTTTTAATTTTTTTTTTATATTTTATTTCTACTGGTTTAACGGCTTCTTATTCTTTTCGTTTATTTTATTATTCTATAATAGGTGATAATAATTTTTATTCTAGTTATTTTTTTAATGATAAGAGTTATTTTATTTCTTTTGGTATAATTGGGTTATTATTTGTTGCTGTTTTTGGTGGTAGATTTTTGTCTTGATTAATTTTTCCTGTTCCTTATATAATTGTTTTGCCTTGATATTTAAAGTTTTTAACTATATTTGTAGTTATTTTAGGTTCTTATCTTGGTTATTTAATTTCTGATTTTGACTATTTTTATGGTTTATTTTCTTTAAGATTTTTATCTTTTGTCAGATTTATTGGTTCTATATGATTTATACCTTTTCTTTCAACTAATTATGTTAGATATTTACCTTTAAAATTTGGTCATAATTTATCAAAGTCTTTTGATTATGGCTGAGGTGAATTATTAGGTGGGCAGGGTTTATATTCCTTCTTTTTATATATAATTAATTATATTCAATCTCTTTATGATTCTAATTTTAAGGTTTATTTATTAACTTTTATTTTTTGAATATTTATTTTGTTTATGTTTTTTTTTATTTATTACCTAAATAGCTTATATTTTAGAGTATAACATTGAAGATGTTAGGGAAATAATTTTATTTTTAGGTATCTACAAATATTTATATATTATTTTTACAGTGAAAATGTAATGTTTTAATTAAACTATATAGATATAAGAAATGTTAACGGAATTTAACCGCTATTATAAAAAGTTAGCAGCTTTCATATTAACTTTACATTTCCTTAATTGGAACTTTTGTTCATTTATATTATTAACAGTAATACGCCTCTATTTTGGCTTCAATTAATAAATAAGGGCATATTTAATGCCATAACCCAGGTCGAAACTGGTTGCAATATTTCGCTTCTTATTTAATTAAGGTTGATTGATATTTCAATACTTTTTGGTTGCAAACCAAATGTTATATTTAACTACAACCCTATTCTGCTCATTTAAGAGCTCCTTGATTTCATTCATAATATAATCCTATTAGAAGAATTAAGATGAAGATTATTGTTGAGATAGTTCATATTATAATGTTTGATGTTTTGAAAATGATTACAATTGGTAAAATTAATGCAATTTCTACATCGAAAATTAAAAAAATGACTGCGATTAGAAAGAATTGAAGTGAGAAAGGTATTCGTGCTGATCTTTTTGGATCAAATCCACATTCAAATGGTGATCTTTTTTCTCGATCATTAATTGACTTTTTTGATAAAATTGTTGCAATTGTTATTACTAGTATTGGTAAGATAAATCTAATAGAGATTCTTGTTAATAAAATTAAAATTATTTTTCTTGATAATAATCAAGCTTTTTGATTGGAAGTCAAATGTACTATTTATACTAGAAAAATATTTATCTACCTCATCAGTAAATTGATAAGTAAAGGAATAATCATACTACATCTACAAAATGTCAATATCATGCTGCTGCTTCAAATCCGAAGTGGTGATTTGGTGAGAATTGGTTTATTATATGTCGAATTAGGCATGTTAATAAAAATAATGTGCCAATAATTACGTGTAATCCATGGAATCCTGTTGCAACAAAGAAAGTTGATCCATATACGGCATCTGCAATAGTAAATGGTGCTTCTCAGTATTCATATATTTGTAATATTGTAAAGTATATTCCTAGAAGTACTGTAAAAAATAGTCCTTGTGTTGCTTGTGAGTGATTAGATTCTATAATTCTATGATGTGCTCATGTTACTGTAACACCTGATGCAAGTAGAATTGCTGTATTAAGTAATGGAATTTGTATTGGGTTAAATGGTTGAATTCCTATTGGTGGTCATATTATTCCTAAATCAATTGTTGGTGCTAGTCTTCTACTGAAGAATGCTCAGAAAAATGATATAAAAAATAATACTTCTGATGCAATAAATAGAATTATTCCTCATCGTAATCCTATTGAAACAAATTTTGTATGTAATCCTTGAAATGTTCCTTCTCGGATTACATCTCGTCATCATTGAATTATTGTTAAAATTGTAATTATTATTCCAATAATTAGAAGATTAATATTATATATATGAAATCATTTAGCTAATCCTGATACTATTACTATTGCTCCAATAGCTCCGGTTAATGGTCATGGTCTATAATCTACTATATGAAATGGGTGATTAGAGTGAGTTGTTAACATAAGTTTAGTAGACTTCTCTTGAATATAATGTTCTTAAAATTGAGAATACATATGCTTGAATTATTGCTACTGCTGACTCTAAAATTAGTAGTAGTATTTGTCCAATAATTAAAATATAAATGGTTCTTATTGCTAATGATGGCCCTGTATTTCCTAATAGTGTTAATAATAAGTGTCCTGCAATTATGTTTGCTGCTAATCGTACTGCTAGTGTTCCTGGTCGAATAATATTTCTAATAGTTTCAATTAAAACTATAAATGATATTAGTGCAGTTGGTGTACCTTGTGGTACTAGGTGTGTAAATATATGATTAGTATTATTAATTCAACCAAATAGTATAAATCTTATTCATATTGGTAATGCAATTGTGAATGTTAATGTTATGTGTCTTGTTCTTGTAAAAATATATGGGAATAGTCCTATGAAATTATTAAATATTATTATAATAAAAATTGAAATGAAAATAAATGTTGATCCATGGAATGATTTTGGTCCTAATAAGGTTTTAAATTCATTATGTAGGGTTAAATTTAATTTATTTCATAGAATATTAATTCGTGATGGTATTAATCAGAACATTGATGGAATTAATATTAGTCCTAAAAATGTTCTAGTTCAGTTTAATGATAAGTTAAAAATGTTAGTTGATGGATCAAATGTTGAGAATAAATTTGTTATCATTTTCAATTTATATTCTTTTTTTTAATTGTTTTTTCAATTCTTTTAATTATATTTGGTTTATATGAGAAAAAATTTATTTGATTAAATAAGATTATTGTAATTGAAAATAAAATAAATAGTGAGAATCATATTATGGGTGATATTTGAGGGATTTAGTTTATAATTTATTCCTCATCAGAAGTAGGCGTTAGTTTACTATATTTTGGTTTAAGAGACCATTACTTACTTTCAGTCATCTGATGTTTACAAGGTGTACTATTATTAGTTATTTTAGATTGACATTCTAATGTTATATTTTAACTAACTCCTTATATTATATTAGATAATCATTTAATAAATAATTTTACAGATGTTCTTTCAATAACGATTGGTATGAATCTATGGTTTGCTCCACAGATTTCAGAACATTGTCCAAAGAATAATCCTGGACGGTTAATTAAGAATGTTCCTTGATTAAGTCGTCCTGGTGTTGCATCAATTTTGATTCCTAGAGCTGGTACGGCTCATGAATGTAAAACATCTGATGCTCTGGTTAATACTCGTACTTCTGTATTTAAAGGTAGGACGGTTCGGTTATCTACTTCTAAAAGTCGAAAATCATCAATTTCTAGTTCTTTTTCTGGTGTTATGTAGGTGTCAAATTCAACATTAATAAAGTCTGAATATTCATAACTTCAATATCATTGTCGTCCGATTGTTTTGATTGTAATTAATGCGTTAGATGAATCGTCAAGTAAATATAATAGTCGTAAAGATGGTAATGCAATAAAGATTAGTGTTACAGCTGGTAATGCTGTTCAGATGGTTTCAATTATGTGTCCGTGAAGTATATTACGATTTGTATAATTTATTATTAATATATATCTTAGTGAGTATCCTACAATTGCTGTAATTAATAATAGAATAATTATAGTATGGTCATGAAAGAATGACAATTGTTCTATTAGAGGTGATGCTCTATCTTGTAATGATAAATTTGATCATGTTGCCATTAAGTTTTCTAATAAAAGGTCAAACCTTTATTTTTAGAGCTTAAATCTAATGCATTAATCTGCCATATTAGAATTTATTAATTAATGGTAATTCTGAGTATCTATGTTCTGCAGGAGGATTATTTTGTAATCATTCTGTTGATCTTCTTATATTTACTCTAAAGATAACTGTTCGGTTTTTAATTATACTTTCTCATATAATTAAAATGAATATAATGATTCCTACAATGGAAATGGTTGATCCAATACTAGAAATAACATTTCATGATGTATATGCGTCTGGGTAATCTGAGTATCGTCGTGGTATTCCTGCTAGTCCTAAGAAGTGTTGTGGAAAGAAAGTTAAGTTTACACCAATAAATATAATGGTAAATTGAATTTTTAATCATTTATTGTTTATTGTTAATCCTGTAAATAATGGGTATCATTGAATGATTCCACCTATAATTGCAAATACTGCTCCTATTGATAATACATAATGGAAGTGTGCTACAACATAATATGTATCATGTAGTACAATATCTAGGGATGAATTAGCTAGTACTAATCCTGTTAATCCTCCTATTGTGAATAGGAAAATGAATCCTAAAGCTCATAGAAGTGGGGGGTTAAATTTGAATTTTGTTCCATATAAGGTTGCTAATCATCTAAATACCTTAATTCCTGTTGGTACTGCAATAATTATAGTTGCTGATGTAAAATATGCCCGTGTATCAACGTCTATACCTACTGTGAATATATGATGTGCTCATACAATGAATCCTATTAGTCCAATTGAAAGTATTGCATAGATTATTCCTAGTGTTCCAAATGATTCAATTTTACCACTTTCTTGACAAACGATATGAGAGATAATACCAAAACCTGGTAAAATTAAAATATAAACTTCCGGGTGTCCAAAGAATCAAAATAAATGTTGATAAAGGATTGGATCTCCTCCGCCTGCAGGATCAAAGAATGATGTATTTAGATTTCGGTCTGTTAATAATATTGTAATTGCTCCTGCTAGTACAGGTAATGATAATAGTAATAATAAGGCTGTAATTGCTACTGATCATACAAATAATGGTGTTTGATCCATAGTTATTCTATCTGATCGTATATTAATTGCTGTTGTGATAAAGTTTACTGCTCCTAGGATTGATGAAATACCTGCTAAGTGTAATGAAAAAATGGCTAGGTCTACGGATGCTCCTCCGTGTGCGATGGCTCCTGCAAGTGGGGGATACACTGTTCAACCTGTACCAGCTCCATTATCCACTACAGAAGACGAGATAAGTAAAATTAATGATGGAGGTAATAATCAGAATCTTATGTTGTTTATTCGTGGAAATGCTATATCTGGTGCACCAATTATTAGTGGTACAAGTCAATTTCCAAATCCTCCAATTATAATTGGTATAACTATAAAGAAAATTATAACAAATGCGTGGGCTGTAATAATAACATTATAAATTTGATCATCACCAATTATTGATCCTGGTTGTCCTAGTTCTGCTCGAATAATTATTCTTATTGATGTTCCTACTATTCCTGCTCATGCTCCAAATATAAAGTATAGGGTTCCAATGTCCTTATGATTTGTTGAGAATAGTCATTTTTGCGGTAGGATGGCTGAATTGTTAGGCGGTAGATTGTAAATCTATTTATGAGAGTTATTCTCTTCTATCATAATTTAGGGCTTTATATTCAATTATGATTCTAGACTGCAATTCTAGGGGTGTAGAATATTATTTTACTAAGGCCTAAAAGATAGCTTTTAATTATAACTTTGAAGGTTATTAGTTTTATTAACTTAAGTCCTTAGTAAAATAATATGAAGTTTGATGTACAAATTAGCCCTATTATTGAGATTGTTGTTATTATAGGTAAAATTATTTTTGATTTATTGTTTTTAATATCTACTGATCATGAATTTTCAGTATGTGATATAATGATTGCTGAAAATCTAATTCGTATATAGTAGTACAATGTAATTGTTGTGAATGTTACTATTAGAAATATTAATGCGGTTATGTTATTATCAACTAATGATTGAATTACAATTCATTTTGGTAAGAACCCTAATATTGGTGGAAGTCCACCTAGTGAAAGGAGTGATAATATTATTATGAATTTTACTTCTGTTTTTATATTTCCTGATAAATAGATTTGATTTAAGAAGAATAAATTTATGTTTCTGAATACTAGAACTATTACTGTATTTAATAGGAGGTAAATATAGAAATATAGTTCTCATGTGTTTTCTCTAATAATTATTGATCTGATTATTCATCCCAGGTGTCTAATTGATGAATATGCTATAATTTGACGTAGGGATGTTTGGTTTAATCCTCCTATTGCTCCAATAGTAATTCTTGCTATAATAACTGAAAATGTAAATGTTCCTATTTTGATACAATATGATAGTGTTATTATTGGAGCAATTTTTTGCCATGTTAATAGGATTAAACAATTTATTCATCTAGATGATCCTATGACTTCTGGTAGTCAGAAGTGGAATGGAGCTGCACCTATTTTTAATATTATTCTAGACATGATTATTATTGATGGGATATTTTCTTTTTCTCATCATACCATATACTTTATTTGAATCAGCAAAATTGAAATTAATAATATTGTAGATGCTATTGCTTGAATAATGAAATATTTGATTGCTGATTCATTAATTATTATGTTTTTATTATTTGTTAATAATGGAATAATAGAAAGTAAGTTGATCTCTAGTCCTATTCAAATTCCTAATCAGGAATTTGATGAAATGGACAGGATCGTTCCTATCATCATTGATGATAGGAAGAGAAGTTTTATAGAGTTGTTGTACATTAAAAAGGGGAGGATTTATGCCTCCATGAATGGGGTATGAACCCATTAGCTTAAATTTAGCTTACCTTTTTTATATAGAAGTGTAAGATGCACATTAGTTTTTGATACTAAAGGTGATAGTTTAATTCTATCTTATATAATGAGAGTAATTTTTTTTTACTTTATTTACCCTATCAAGGTAATCCTTTAATCAGGCATCTCATT